CGATGGTGTTTTTCGTAGCAGTCCAAGGGGTTGGTTCACTTTTGGGCATGCTACGTTTGCTTTGCTCTTCTTTTTTGGACACATTTGGCATGGTGCTAGAACCTTGTTCAGAGATGTTTTTGCTGGTATTGATCCAGATTTGGATGCTCAAGTGGAATTTGGAACATTTCAAAAAATTGGGGATCCAACTACAAGGAGACAAGTAGTCTGATACAACATTGCTCTGGTATCTTTCGCCTCTATTTTTTTGATTTGATATAAGGTACCGGAGAAATCTTGATTTGAATCACCATTTATTCTTTGACTCTTTACTTTTCTTTATATGGTAAATGATCCCAAATGAATAGGTGTGGAAGCTATAATTGTAAACCACGATCGAATCTATGGAAGCATTGGTTTATACATTCCTTTTAGTCTCGACTTTAGGGATAATTTTTTTCGCTATCTTTTTTCGAGAACCGCCTAAGGTTCCGACTAAAACTAAAAAAATGAAATAATTTTTCATTATCTCAATTGAAGTAATGAGTCTCCCATATTGGGAGGCTCATTACTTCAACTAGTCCCCGTGTTCTTCGAATGGATCTCTTAGTTGTTGAGAGGGTTGCCCAAAAGCGGTATATAAGGCGTACCCAGTAAAGCTTACAAGTAAACCAGATATGGAGATGGCGACTAGGGTTGCTGTTTCCATTTTTAGATAATTTCAAGATCACAATGAATCTACGATAAGATCGTTTATTTACAACTACAACGAAATGGTATACAAAGTCAACAGATCTCAACCAATGAATAGTATTTTATGGCTACACAAACCGTTGAGGGTAGTTCTAGATCTGCGCCAAGACGAACTACTGTAGGGAATTTATTGAAACCATTGAATTCGGAATATGGTAAAGTAGCACCGGGCTGGGGGACTACACCACTTATGGGGGTCGCAATGGCTCTATTTGCGATATTCCTATCTATTATTTTGGAAATTTATAATTCTTCCGTTTTACTGGATGGAATTTCAATGAGTTAGGTTCATAATAACTAGAAAGTCCTAGTTTTTCAATCAAAAAAATTACTTTACTTAACTTAAGAAAGACTCGGATTTCTAGACCATTCTGGTAGTTCGACCGTGAGATTTATTTGTTTCGGTATTTCCGGAATATGAGTGTGTGACTTGTTATAATCGATCCTATTGATAATACAGAAAATGGGCCTGTCATCTCTATCAAGATGATTCTACCTCGTCGGATATTTATTCTAGTATCTGGAGCACGGAATATATAGAATAGATCAAGAAAAGAAATATTTGAACTATGATTCATACCTACTATTTACTATTCAGACTTCGCAACCGGACTCAAAAAAAAATTCAAATAGGTATTTCCTAAATCAAACGATTTTTCTTCTTTCAGTTTGAACAAAGGACAAATGTTTTGTTTCTCTAGATTTTGTTGAGTCATTACATCCATTCATTGAATAAGTGATCATCAAACGGTTCTTACTCAGAGAACCTTTGAGTTTAGCTTGAGGCTTTGCTTGATTAAATCATCGTGGTTCTAGTATGAATCTGAGGTTTCAATTGATTCATAGGGTCTCAACAAGGGAATCCCTATCAATAGCAAAACTATTGTTAATCTGCATTACGCACAAAAAACAACAAATCAAATAACAAATAAAAAAATAAATAGGGAAGAGAAGATTCAAGAGGCCTGTAACGATCAACATAAAGAAAGACGGATGAGCCAACTTGATATTTTTGGCATTATCATCACAAAGAAGAGATTCCGGATTTTTGTTACTTCGTATCTTTGGGGCAAATCGAATCAAGTGGCTAAGAAGTTTTGAACTTTCTATTACATATCCGTTGAAATCAGTATTTGTGTGTTTCCGCTTGAGCCGTACGAGATGAAATTCTCATATACGGTTCTCAGAGGGGGAATTCCTTTGGATTACCTATCTCAATAAGGTATATGATTGGTTTGAGGAACGTCTCGAGATTCAGGCGATTGCGGATGATATAACTAGTAAATATGTTCCTCCTCATGTCAACATATTTTATTGTTTAGGGGGGATCACACTTACTTGTTTTTTAGTACAAGTAGCTACAGGTTTTGCTATGACTTTTTACTATCGTCCAACCGTTACAGAAGCTTTTTCCTCTGTTCAATACATAATGACTGAGGCCAATTTTGGTTGGTTAATTCGATCAGTTCATCGATGGTCAGCAAGTATGATGGTTCTAATGATGATCCTGCACGTATTTCGTGTATATCTCACAGGTGGATTTAAAAAACCCCGCGAATTAACTTGGGTTACAGGTGTGGTTTTAGCTGTATTGACTGCATCTTTTGGTGTAACTGGTTATTCCTTACCTCGGGACCAAATTGGTTATTGGGCAGTCAAAATCGTGACAGGTGTACCTGAAGCTATTCCTGTAATAGGATCGCCTTTGGTAGAGTTATTACGTGGAAGTGCTAGTGTGGGCCAATCCACTTTGACTCGTTTTTATAGT